ATCTTATAATAATGGGTGCTAGGCCTAGAGATATAGTAGCTACACTTAGAATTAATATAGGTGAAAATTTAGTAAATTTGTAGGAGGATTTATTTAGTGAAGAGGTCGAGAAAAGTATTCTGATAATAATGTTTAGGTAGAAGTATAAGTTTATTACTGATCCCACAATTAATATGATTATAATTAGGGATATTGAGTCTGTTAATAATATAATAGATATAAATTTAGGGATGAATCCTGTAAGTGGGGGCAAGCCTCCTAGAGATATGAGTAATATAATAGTTCTAATGTGAAGGTTTTGATTAATTATAGATATTTTTGACATTTGTTTTACTGTAAAAATATTAAAATATCTAAAAATTATAAATAGTGGTGTAATTAAAGTTGAATAAATAATAAAATATAACATTGATGTGTTTGGCTTAAAAATTGATATTAATCTTAATATTCATCCAATATGACCAATTGAGGAGTATGCTATAATTGTTCGTACCTGAGATTGATTTATTCCCATAATACCCCCCAATAGAGCATTTAAACCTGCTATTATAGTAATTAATATTATGTTATTTATAGATAAAATATATGCTATAATAGATAGAGGTGCTAGCTTTTGCCATGTTGATAGAATTAAACATGATATTCATGAGATAGAAGATATAACTGAGGGGTATCAGAAGTGGCAGGGCACTCTACCTAGTTTTAATATAACCGCTAAGGTTAAAATAAAAGGTATTGTGTTAGGTCATGGGGTAAAAGGTATTCATATGGCTGATCTTGATATTAGTAGAAGAGCGGATCCTAGGGCTTGGGCTAAAAAATATTTAACAGATCCTTCTGTTTCTTGATTGGATGATGATTGTAAAATTAGTGGAATAAATCTTAGAAGATTAAGTTCTATGGCTGTTCACAACAAAATTCAATTTGCTCTGGAAAGAGCTATTATAGTTCTTACTACGAGAGATGATGAAGCTATAAAAGTGAAGGGGGAATAAATTAGGCTCATGAAGATTGTGGAGGAGTTGAACCCCCTTGGAAAAATTAGAAGTTTTTACATATTCCGATCAATCTATATAGATCAGTCTAAAGAGCCTTCTTTTCATTCATGAAGAAGACCTAGTAATAGAATTAAAAGAAATAGTATTGATGTTAGTAATATGGTATTTATATTGTTAACAATTAAAGAAGTTGGGATTGGTATAAGAAGAACAATTTCAATATCAAATACAATAAAGATGATGGCTAAAAGGAAAAACCGTATGGAGAATGGGATGCGGGCAGTTCTTTTAGGGTCAAATCCACATTCAAATGGAGATGATTTTTCTCGATCATTATATGAACGAGATCTTAGTACTCATGCGGCAAATAAAATAGCAACTGGAAGAATAAAAGCAATTAATATGGAATATGATATGAGGTTCATTAACTAGAAATATTATATTATCTCTTGATTAAAAGTCAAGTGCTATTTACAAGCTCTCTAGTTAGATATGAGGAGATTTCTCCATAGTTAACGACATCAAAGTTATCCGTTCTTCCGGCGTCATATCTATATAATAATTATTAGAGGTACACATAGTATAAGAAGACATAAGGATAAAGGGAGGAATCTTTTTCATGTTAAGTTTATTAAATGATCATATCGTATTCGTGGATATGTTGCTCGCACTCAGATAAATAGGGTAGCTAATAGTAAAGTTTGTATTACTACAGTAAAGTCTGATAGTAGGGGAATAATTGTTCCCATAAAGATTACCCTAGTAAATAACCTTATTACTAAGATGTTAGCGTATTCAGCTATAAAAATTAGAGCAAATAATCCTCTTCTATATTCAACGTTAAATCCCGACACTAGTTCGGACTCCCCTTCTGCAAAATCAAATGGGGTTCGGTTTGTTTCCGCTAAATTTGTAATAAATCATACAACAGCTAAAGGTAAAAATATTGCAGCGGGTCATGATATAAGAGTTGCTTTGGTAAAATCTATTGTTAAAAGAATAATTAAAGCGGTTAATAGGATTAATGATATACTTACTTCATATGAAATGGTTTGTGCAACTCCTCGTAGAGCTCCCAGGAGAGCGTATTTTGAGTTAGATCTTCAACCTGCTAAAAATGTTGAATATACATTTATTCTGGATACACATAGAAAATATAATACACTGAACTGAAGAAAGAAGGATTGGTGGGTGTGTGGATAGATTGATCATATTAATAGGGCAAGAATTAAACTTATAGTAGGTGCAATGATAAATGGAATTCGATTTGATGGAGAAGGGGAGGCTTGTTCTTTGACAAATAGTTTAATAGCATCTGCAAAGGGTTGAGGAAGGCCTATTAAACTTACTTTATTTGGTCCTTTACGAAGGTGAAAATAACCTAGAAATTTTCGTTCAACTAAGGTGTAAAAGGCTATAGCTAGAAGAGCTAAAATTAAGCTTATTAAAATAGATGAGAAGAATGGAATATACATATAACAAGAGAGCTTTGCTCGTGAATAGGGTTTAAACCTATGGCATTAATCTGCCATCTTGTTAGGCTTGAAGATGAGTTGAACATCTAAGAGGGACGTTCAAGGTCCCATATTTCCGAAATATCAAGCCGCTACTGAGATATCTCTCTTACCAAGTGCAAATTGATGGTTCTAATATAAACTAAGTTGCAGGTAGTGTGTGGGATTTACCCTTGAATCGATCCTAAGTCGATGGCACTATTCTGCCAACTCACTATATAATTTGTATATATTATTTATTTAATTTATATTATAATATTCATGTGATGTAACTATTACACTTATTTAGGTCCTTTCGTACTATAAATAGTTATTTTTAGCTGAGGATAGAAACTAACCTGGCTTACGCCGGTCTGAACTCAGCTCATGTAGGGGATTATTGGTTGAACAAACCATCAATGTAGGACTTTTGCGCCGTACTGATACCCTAAGCCAACATCGAGGTGCCAAACCCCATTGTAGATAAGGACTCTTTAATGGGATTAGCCTGTTATCCCTAAGGTAGCTTGTTTTTTAGATCTTGATTAAGGGTCTTTATATTGATAAATTTATCGTGTTATGAGGGATGATATATAAATTCCCTGGTCGCCCCAACCGAATCTTAGTGAATATTTTGTTTTTTCATTGTGATAAAGCTCTATAGGGTCTTCTTGTCCTTCAGTTAAATCTAATACTCTTCAATTAGAGATTAATTTTTATATTTCTTACAGAGACAGCTTTTATTTCGTTAATCCTTTCATTCTAGCCCACAATTAATGGGCAAGTGATTATGCTACCTTTGCACGGTTAGGATACCGCGGCCGTTGAACTTGTGTCACTGGGCAGGAATTACTTTTTATATTTATTCCAAAAAGCAATGTTTTTGTTAAACAGTCGAAATTAGGATTTGCCGAGTTCCTTAGTAAGAGTTAATTAGGTATAAAGTTTTATTAATATATTCTAATACTTATTTTTACATAGTAAATTAAGAGTTTAAAAATTATTCTTAATTTTCAGCTTATTGAGGCATTTTAATTATAAATTGTGTGAAGTAAACGGTAAAGTTATGGAGGTGGCTGTTATTAGGCCTATTTTAGTTTATAATGAAATTATGTTAGCTTTGGATTTAAGGGCTTATCCTCTTAAATTTTACAGTGTGGTGTATACCACATGTTTTAATATATAAATTTTACTGAAAACCAGCAATTTTCTAGCGCGTATGGTATGTAGCCTCTGTCCAAACATTTTCTAAAGTTGATGCTACAACTAGTAGTGGGCTCTTAGCAATGTTTGGACAGCTCGCATAGAATTCGGGAGTATATAATTTATTTTATGCTTGTAAAACCATAATGCACAAGGTACGTGATTTTACCACTACTTTTTACTATTAATTTATTCCTATTTAGTACTATCAAAAAAATAAGTGTAATTAGTTTTATGTAAATAATTTATTTAAGGGGTGGTTGTAAGGTTTGTTGTAAGAAGCGAAGTAAACTTTTGTTTTATTTTTAGTGTAAGTAAAAAGCATTAAATATGCTATACTCCGACAGGTGCAACTTCCGTTACACCTACTTTGTTACGACTTATCTCGCCTTTAGGTGAGAGTGACGGGCGATGTGTGCATGTCTTAGATTCAATTTCATGCTAGTTAGATAGAATTACAATCAAGTCCACCTTCAAATAACTGTTGGAGTTATTATTCGTGTCTTTGTTAAGAATGTAACCCATCTTCCTCCCCCTCATTAGCTGCACTTTGACCTGACGTATATGAGGTGATCATGATTGCACACTTAAACACTTTTAGAGGTGTGCTTACGACGGCAGTACACAAGCTGTGGAGTCTAGAGGGGGTGAGGTGGTCGTGGATTATCGAATTATGGGACAGGTTCCCCTGGTTTGATAAGACACCGCCAAAGTCTTTGAATTTTAAACAATAGTTCGTATTTTTCGACTATATTTATGACATAAATAGACGGGTATCTAATCCGTGTTTTTAGTTATGTTTTCACAATTTAAGTGGTGTATATGAGTCGGAGATTATGAAAATTAGACCTTATTTATTTTTTAATACACCTTGTGTTTAGTCGAGTCTTAATTAGCTTGAGTTTGTCGTCTAACCGCGGCAGCTGGCACGAATTTTGCCAACTCTATCTTTGATGCCCAATTCTTGCTTTAGCAAATTTTTAGTTTTATTTACTGTGGCGCGCTATCACGTTTAGAAGACTCTATGTGACTATATATTCTTTTAGATATATTATTTTATGCGGGTGTGCTTGGACTTACATGTATATTGGTTCAAAATAGCTAAGTTTTCAGTCAGAATCAAACTGGTAGTAAGAGAGGATACCTCTTATTCGGGGTATGAACCCGCTAGCTTGAATAGCTTATCTTACTGAGGTGGGAATACTATTAGTATAAATTTAAATTTGCAATTTAATGTTATTATTTAACTATCGCACCATACTCAATCTGTAATTAGTTCAGGTTTTAATATAATTAAGATAATAGGTCTAATATGTATTAATATTAAAAGAAGATCTTTGGTTTTAATGGGGGAAATAGTATTTGATGTTGAGGTGGTTGATCCGTGGTGTATGGAGGTATACATATATAGGGAATAAGCTGCTGTAAAGAATCCTGTGAAAGCCAGAAGGATTAATCTATAGATGGAGTTTCTTAAAATTGATGTAATTAATATAATTTCTCTTATTAGATTGATTGATGGAGGTGCTGCCATATTTCTGGCTGTTAATAAAAATCACCACATTGTAAGTGTAGGAGTTAAAATTATTAATCCCTTTGTTAGATATAGTCTTCGAGTGTGAGTTAACTCGTAGTTAATGTTGGCTAAAACAAATAGGGCTGAAGATCTTAGTCCGTGAGCAATTATTATTGCAAGAGCTGCTTTTAATCCTCATGAAGAATTTATTAGTGCACCTGCTAACATTAAACCTATGTGCCCCACAGATGAATAAGCAATAAGGGATTTTAAATCTGATTGTCGGAAACAGATTATCCTTGTTGATACTGCCCCTACCAAGGCAATGCTTGATAGTAGGTTGGAAGATGATCTAGCTGAAAATTGAAATAGGTGTAGCATTCGTAGAATTCCATAACCACCAAGTTTTAGTAGAATGGCAGCCAAGATTATGGATCCTGCGATAGGGGCTTCTACGTGGGCTTTAGGGAGTCATAAGTGGACTGTAAATATTGGTAATTTTACTAAAAATCCACCAATGGTTAATAATCATGCTAGATGTGAAGATGAGTAGTCTGTAGGAAATGATATATTTATATATATTGGTATCATCGTTGTTTTTGAGACTATATAAATTTTTGATAGAGCTATTAATATGGGGAGGGATGCTGCTACAGTGTAAATTATTAAGTATATACCGGCTTGAGATCGTTCCGGCTGATATCCTCAAGCCATAATTAAGAATAGGGTTGGGATTAATGATGCTTCAAATCAAATATAAAACACAAATAAATTTGGGGAGATAAAGCAATTAATTAATACAATTATTAAGATGATTAAATTTAAGGAAAATTGTTTTGGATATATTTTTAAGTATATAATTTTAGTACTTGCTATAAATATCATAATAAATACTCATAGAGTTAAAACCACTAAGGTAAATGATATATTGTCAGATGCTATATAGTTAGTAATTATTGTGTAAGATGAATTATTGATTAGTGTGAAGCATCTAGTGATTATTAATAGAATAATTGTTACTAATATTATTAATATGTAGAAGGGTGAAATTATGGGTAGTAAGAGCATGGAAATTATAATCAGTTGAATTTTTAACATTTATTTACGGTGAGAGATCTTAGTATATCTGTCCCATAAGATCGTGATATTAAAACTAATAACCTGAGCCCAATTCTGGCTTCACATGCCCCAAAAGTTAAAAGAATAACACTAACTATTGGGTTTGAGATGTTAATAAGGGATAACGAAATAGGTACAAATAGTACTAATCTTAAAGTAATACCCTCTAAAGATAGCAAAGTTATTAAAAAGTGAGATTGGTTGGTAATGAGATTAAGAATTGCAACTATTGGAAGAAGAGTTAATAAGCTTATTATTGAAATATCCATAGAATTGAGAGGAAAGATTCTCTATCTTTGATTTACAAGATCAATGCTTATTTTAGCTTTCAATTCGTCAGATAACACTATGAGAGATCTTTGGCACCCAAGGCCAGCGTTTTTATTAAACTATTATCTGTGTGTGATACTTAGTATAATATTAACTTGAAAAGTTAAGGTGTTGTTTTACACCACACACACTGTTCAGAGGTATCCCATATTGTTAGCTTCAATAACACGCTTTTTTTAAGCTATCTAAACTTAAACTATGATAATAAATCCTGTTAAACTAATGATTAAGGCTATAATTAAATAGTTAACGGGCATTGGGCTTGAGAAAGATATTAATATATTAGAAGTTTTTTTTGAAGTATAGTACATATTCTGTCCCCTTAGTATTTCTAATCATGATTGATCAGTTAATTTTAAATAGTTGTGGGCGATGTACATAGGTAATTTTATTGTTAGTTGGGTAGATAGAGGGACTAAAAATCATATTGAGCAGGAGGCATAGTGAATTATTTGTGGGGAAATTAAAAGTGAATCTGTTTTTTGATTAGTAGATGATATTATTCAGGCAAAACTAGCTCCAAGGGTTACTAGAATAAGAGGTATAATTTTTAAAAAAAGTGGAATTACTAAAACTTCTTGTTTCAATGGGGCAGCTCAGATAATTAAAGCTCCTGATAGTACGGATATTGATGCTAAGGTGAGTATGGGTGTGGTAAGAGAATTTCTTTCATCGATGTTAATAAAAGGATTGCAATTATTAGGTCCTCACACTACACAAATTATGAATCGAACAGAATAAAATGAAGTTAAACCCACTGCAAATAGAATTAACCTAAATATAATAAAGTTATGAGGATAAAATATAGAAGCTTCAATAATTATATCTTTAGAGTAGAATCCGGATATAAACGGAATTCCAGCAAGAGCAAAATTTGCGATAATTAAACATGATGATGCTGTGGGCATTTGGTTGGATATATTTCCTATTCATCGAAGGTCTTGTCTGTGTATATGATTATGAATAAATGATCCTGCACATACGAATAATAAGGCTTTAAATAGGGCGTGGGTAATTATGTGGAAGTAGGCCAAGTATATTATATTTAACCCTATGGCAGCTATTATTATTCCCAGTTGGCTTAAGGTGGATAGGGCAATAATTTTTTTTATATCGCACTCTGTTATGGCTCTTAAACCAGCTATTAAGGTGGTGGATACAGCTACAAATAATAGAAGAGGTGAAAATCATCACGAGAGAGATATAAATGGATAAAAACGGATTAGTAGAAATACACCAGCTGTAACTAGGGTTGATGAGTGAACAAGAGCAGATACCGGCGTTGGAGCTGCTATAGCGGCCGGTAGTCATCTAGAAAAAGGTATTTGAGCTCTTTTTGTTATAGCCGCTAGTATAATAGCTAAGATTGAATATATGAATTCATTGGTCTCTCACATGTGAAGGATGTTTCAATGACCTTGATTTAAAGTTCAAGCAATAGCTAGGAGTAATATCACATCACCAATTCGATTGGTTAATGCTGTAACTATCCCAGCAGCTAAAGATTTTGGGTTTTGGTAATAAATAACTAGAATAAAAGATACAATTCCTAACCCATCTCACCCTAGAAGGAGTATTATAAGATGAGGTAAGAAAATAAGAAGATTTATTGACATTACAAAAAGACATACCAATAATGTAAATCGGTTAATAAATTTATCCTCTTGTATATAAATAGTTGAAAATTTTAAAACATTAGCCGAAATTATTAAAACAGCGCATGAAAATATTAATCCTAGAGGGTCAAAAATAAGTGAAAATGTGATGTAAGAAGAATCAATATATATTAGATTTCACTCTATTAGAATTGTCTGATTGAAAAATACTGTGTAGGTGGTGGGGAACAACATGACAATAAATATAAGTCATATAAATCCCCTAGCAATTTTTCTAATATTGAAATTAAGTAACATGAAAAAGAATTTAATTAAATATCTCTGAAACCACAATTCAGTGGTTTTTATAACCTATCTTTTACAGTAAATAAAGTGTCATGAAATTAATGTTAATAATTAAATTGCATCAAATAACGCAATTATATAATATTTTTTTTTTTTTTTTTTTTTTTTTGTAATTATTAACATTAATTTTATATTATTATGTTTAGGTAAAATTTTTCAATAGGAAAAATTTTATATGATAAATATTTTATATGAAGGCTATATTTCAGCTTCATAAAAATTTATAATATGTTTTATATTAGTGTAAATTGGTTAATATATGTAATAAATAAATAATAAAGGATAAAAAGTTCTCCGACAACATGATGGTATAAAATTAATGTTGATAAATTTTAAAAAAGTCTATCTAAATTGACAATAAATATTTTGAGTGGTTATTAATTTTCCGACAGAAGTGAATTTTTTTGCGAAAAGGGCCAATTTATCTAATAAATCGTGAATTTTCTATAATGCGTAAAAGGTCTTTGAGCAAAAAAAAAAAAATGAGTGTCGACACTTTCCTAAATTTTAGGTAATTATTGGGAGTTTGAACTTAAAAGTGGTCTTTTTTTCATTTTTTTCATTTTTTTTTCATGAGGTTTTAGGCTTACTCAAGATTTTTATGTCTGCAACATTACCCCCCCCCCACATTTGGCATTTGATATATATATATATATATATATATATATATAGTCATATATATATACTTAATCATATATATATATATGTATATATATTAATATATTTAAATATATAAATATATATATATATATATGTATTAACATATATACACATATATACATGTATATATATATATATATATATTTATTTATTAAATTATATAGTATAACAGTAAATAATTTTTATGTTATATATAAATTTATATATATAGTTCTTTCTATATTTACTTATAAAATATTTTATTTAAATATTATAGTAAATAAAAAAAAAAACAAATGCCGTTAGGCTCTTGTCGAGCCGAAATCGACATGCAATTTATTTGCTATTTGTTCTTAGTGGGCATGGTCATCTGAATATAGTGATAGGAGGAGGCAGAAGATATATGCTTGAATTAGACAAATGGCTACCTCAAATAGGATATATCCAAGGGATGTTAGAATAAGTATAATTGTGGCATTAATGTTGGTAAATCAAGCAGATGCGCAGTAAATTCCCATAAGACTGAGTACAATATGACCTGCTCTTATATTGGCTGCTAGACGAAAAGATAGAGTTAAAGGGCGGACTAATACTCTAGTGGTTTCAATTAGTACTAAGAATGGGTTTAGTCAGTCAGGTGCCCCATCAGGAAGAAAGTGTGCAATTGATTTTTTAGGTCTGTGGGTAAATGATGATAAAATTAATCTAAGTCAGATGGGTAATCCTAGAGTTAATGTAAAAATTAAATGTCTAGATGTTCTAAAAGTATACGGAATTAAACCTATTAAATTTACTGCAATAATTAGAATAAAAATAGATGATAGATAAGATGACAGTCCTTTTAATGAGGAGCTGGTTGTGCGTGAAAGTTGAGTAAATATTGTGGTTTTAATGGGTGATTTTAATCTGACGGGGCGTGAGTTTATTAATCAAAAAGATGATTGAATTATGAGAATAAATATAGTGTTAAATATGAGGAATAAGGAGTTGGTGGGAAAAAGAGAATTAAATATGTATGGGTCAAAGGAGGAGAAAATATCTGTTATCATGGCAAGACTTGAGGAACTCATTTAAAACTTTGAAGGTTTTTAGTTTATTTAACTTAAAGTCTTGTTATTTGAGAATATAATCTCATATATATGATACTGCAGGATTTGATAGAAAAAAAATAAAATATGTACATGTAAAGACTTGACCAATTAGGATGAATGGGTCTTCAACAGGTCGTCCCCCGATTCATGTTAGGATTAATCATGATGCAATTAGAATTCAGAATATAACTTGGTTAATTGGGTAGAAAGTTAATCTTCGTTTATTTATTGTATGAGTTAATGGTGGAATAAATAAAATGAGAATAGCTGCAAATAGGGCTATTACCCCCCCCAATTTATTGGGAATAGATCGTAGAATTGCGTATATCCAAAGAAAATATCATTCGGGTTTAATGTGGATAGGAGTTACTAGCGGATTTGCTATAAGAAAGTTTTCTGGGTCTGTAAATAAATTTGGTTCAAATAGAACTAGGAGAGATAGTAGTAAAATAGCAATCATATAACCTAATGCATCCTTAATTGAATAATATGGGTGGAATGGAATTCGATCTGAGTCTGCATTAACACCAATGGGATTATTAGATCCTGATTGATGTAGAAATATAATGTGGATAATTGTGGCTGCTATAATGGCGAATGGTAAGATAAAGTGAAATGCGAAAAATCGATTTAGTGTGGCGTTATCTACTGCGAATCCTCCCCAAATTCATTCTACTAGGGATTTTCCAATGTAGGGAATGGCTGAGAATAGATTGGTAATAACTGTAGCCCCTCAGAAGCTTATTTGTCCTCAGGGTAGAACATAACCTATAAATGCTGTAGCTATGGTAAGTAGAAATAAAATAACCCCAATATTTCAAGTTTCTATTAAAATGTATGATCCGTAGTAAAGTCCACGTCCGGCATGAAGATAGATGAATAGGAAGAATATAGATGCACCATTTGCATGGATTGATCGTAGTAGTCATCCGAAGTTTACATCTCGTGAGATGTGAGTAACTGAGGAAAATGCTATTTCGATGTTGGGTACGTAATGTATACTTAAGAAAAGACCTGTAATAACTTGAATTACTAGGCATAATCCTAGAAGAGACCCATAATTTCATCAGATTGAGATGTTGTTTGGTGCAGGAAGGTCAATTAAGGAGTTGTTAATGATTTTGATTGCTGGGTGTGTGGTTCGTAGTGGTTTAAACATATTAATCGAATGGGCGAAGAGGTCCTTTAGATCGTGCTGTGATTTTAACTACAATAACTATAGTAATTAACAAAATTATAGCTAGTATAATTAGGAATGGTGCAGTATTTATTGAGTATAAAGTTGATGTACCTTGAATAAAGGTGCTTAGTGTAGGGATTTTAATGTTAATGAAGAAGCATAAAGTACATAGGGTGATAAAGGTAATTATTGAATTTGTTAAAATATTAGATTTAGTTATTTGTTGGTTTGGGGTGATAGCTAGAAAGTATGCAAATATTACTAGTATTCCCCCAACATAAATTAGAAAAATTAGGAATGCAAATCAGGATCTTGAAAATGCTGCAAAGGTGGCCGATAGAAGAAGGGCTATTGCAAGGATGTTAACTCCCAATATAATTGGAGTTGATGCTAAAAGTAGTGTAAAGGTGGATGTAATTAGTATTAATATATACAGGGTTAAAATCATTTATAATTTAGAGAATTGAACTCATTCTTAAGACTTCAAAGGTCTTTGTGCCCCATACACTAAATTATATTATGAACCTCATCAGTAAATACATAGGTATAGGCAAATTCAGACTACATCTACAAAGTGTCAGTATCATGCAGCTGCTTCAAATCCAAAGTGATGTCTGTTTGAGAAATGGTGGGCTCAAGTTCGAATGAGACATACAGCTAAGAATGATGACCCAATTAATACGTGGGCCCCGTGAAATCCTGTGGCGACGAAGAAAGTGGATCCATATACTCTATCTGCAATAGTAAAAGGAGCTGCTACGTATTCACCAGCTTGTAAGAATGTAAAGTAAGCCCCTAATGAAACTGTAACAATCAGTGCCTGAATGGCGTTGGTTCGTTTATTTTCTATTAGACTGTGGTGGGCCCATGTTACAGATACTCCTGATGCTAGGAGGACGGCTGTATTTAGTAGGGGAACACTAAATGGGTTTAGTGGATTAATTCCTGTAGGTGGTCAAGAACACCCAATTTCGGGTGTTGGTGCTAATCTTCTGTGAAAAAATGCTCAGAAAAATGCAAGGAAAAATATTACTTCAGAGGTAATAAATAGGATTATACCTCATCGTAAACCTGTAGTTACGTGAGAAGTGTGGTGGCCTAGGAAGGTTCCTTCTCGTACTACATCTCGTCACCATTGGAATATTGAGATAATAATTAGAATAGATGCAATAGTGAGGCACATAGTTCCATGATTATGAAATCACCTAGCTAATCCAATAGCTAGGGTAAAGGCTCCAAGAGAGGAGGTGAGGGGTCAGGGTCTGTATTCAACTAGGTGGAATGGTTGACGAATCATTTATGTTTTTAATTTTTAAATTATCTTTTTACTTGGAAGGTAAATGTACTGATATACTCAAAACATACAAGAGGGAATACCCGTTTTTAAATTTACAGTTTAATGTTTAATCTCGACCATCTTGTAAAGTTCATCTTCATGAATTGTTTTTGTTTTGTGTGGCTTTATTATTGTTAGTAGAAGTAAATTGTGGTGTTGAGGTTCATCAGAGTGTTGATGTTAATATTGATAAGGATGTTCAGAACAAAATAATTGAAATAATTCATCTTATGGGGGATAGGTGAGGCATAGAAATATACCAGTGGTAACTATGTCTTGACAAGACATTATTATATATATTAACTAATATTTCTATTTATTAAAGTTGGAAATTCATTTTATAAATGATTCAGTATTAATAGCTTCTATTGCAATAGGTATAAATGAGTGGTTGGCTCCACAGATTTCTGAACATTGACCGTAAAAGATGCCAGCTTGTGTTGTAGTAAATCCAATTTGATTTAATCGTCCAGGAACTGCGTCTACTTTTACACCAAGTGCTGGGATTGTTCATGAGTGAATAACATCTGCCGCAGTAATTAATATGCGAATTTCTAGTTGTATAGGAATAACTACGCGGTTGTCAACTTCTAAAAGTCGGTAATCTCCTGGTAAAAGATCTGATGTGGGAAGTATGTAGGAATCTATTTCAATATCAATAAAATCAGTATATTCATAACTTCAGTATCATTGATGTCCTACAGTTTTTACGGTTAGAGATGGTTGTCTTACTTCATCTGTAATGTATAAAATTCGAAGAGAGGGAAGTGCTAAGACTAATAAGATTAATGCTGGGAGCACAGTTCACACGGTTTCAATGGTTTGTGCTTCTATAATATATCGATTAATGTGTTTGTTTAGTATAAGAGCTGTAAGAGCATATCCTACTACAGTTAATACTAAAGTTAAGACTAGAAGTGTATGATCATGGAAAGAGATTAGTTGAAATATTACGGAGGATGCTGCGTCTTGAAATATTACTTGACCTCAGTTTGGCATGCTAAGAGGGCTAGGATTAGCACGGGCCTAATTAACAAATAGGTGCCTTTGGCTTCCTCTTAAATGTATTACTTAGGATATGTAATAATTCCAGTTTCTCTTAGATTATGGAAATCAAGAGGTAGAGTGGAATCTGACCATTCTAATGCTGAGGGTATATGAGGTCTAGAGATAACTCTTCGCTGGGATGCGAAGGCTTCTCATAAAATAAAGATAAATAGTATTAATGCTACAAATGATAGGAGTGATCCAAAGGAGGAGACCACATTTCATTTTATAAAAGCATCAGGATAATCTGAATATCGACGTGGTATACCTCTTAATCCTAGAAAGTGCTGTGGAAAAAATGTTAAATTTACCCCCAGGAATATTAAGAAGAATTGAGCATTTGCTCATCGGTGGTGTAATGTAAGTCCTGTTAAAAGAGGAAATCAGTGGGTAAATGCGGCAAAAATGGCGAATACTGCTCCCATTCTTAGAACGTAGTGGAAGTGAGCTACAACATAATAGGTGTCGTGTAAAATGATATCAAGAGAGGAGTTTGATAAAATAATTCCTGTTAACCCCCCAGTTGTAAATAGGAAGATGAATCCTAGAGCTCATAGTATAGGAGTTTCATATTTAATTTTTGATCCGTGTAGAGTTGCTAGTCAGCTAAATACTTTAATACCTGTTGGGACAGCAATAATTATAGTAGCTGCAGTAAAATATGCTCGAGTGTCTACGTCTAAACCTACTGTGAATATGTGGTGGGCTCATACAATAAATCCAAGTACGGCAATTCCAAGTATAGCATAAATTATACCTAGTGCACCGAAAGGTTCCAGTTTTGCTGTGTAGTGTCTAACAATGTGGGAGATTGCCCCAAATCCTGGAAGAATAAGAATATATACTTCTGGGTGGCCGAAGAATCAGAATAAGTGTTGATATAGGATTGGATCTCCCCCTCCTGCGGGATCAAAGAATGAGGTATTTAGGTTTCGATCTGTTAGGAGTATAGTAATAGCTCCGGCAAGAACTGGAAGCGAGAGAAGAAGAAGAACAACTGTAATAATTACGGCTCAAACGAACAGAGGAATACGTTCTAATCGTATTCCAGTTCATCGTATATTAACTACAGTAGTAATGAAGTTAATGGCTCCTAAGATTGATGAGGCCCCTGCTAAATGTAGAGAGAAAATGGCTAAATCAACTGAGGGGCCAGCATGTGCTAAATTTCTTGCTAGTGGAGGATAAACGGTTCATCCTGTGCCAGCACCTTTTTCTACGGCAGCAGAAGAAACTAATAGAATTAGTGAGGGTGGTAGTAATCAAAACCTTATGTTGTTTAGTCGGGGAAATGCTATATCTGGGGCCCCTAGTATTAGGGGGAGGAGTCAGTTTCCGAATCCCCCAATAAATACTGGTATCACCAAGAAGAAAATTATAACAAAGGCGTGTGCTGTAACAATGGTGTTGTATAATTGATCTCTGCCTAAAAAGGCACCAGGTTGTCTTAATTCAATTCGAATGAGTAGTCTTATTCCAGCACCCACTATTCCGGCTCAAATACCTAAAATGAAGTAAAGGGTTCCAATATCTTTATGATTAGTTGAGTAAAGTCATCGCAT